ATCGGGTTATCTATGATCTATGTATTAGAGACTATATATGTATTACAATATACAATATAAATAAAGAATTGAAATAAATAAGAAAAAAAAAAAAAAAAATAAAAGACGAAGGAGGATTTTCAATGCGAGATATAAAAACATATCTCTCAACGGCACCTGTGCTAACCACTCTATGGTTTGGGTCTTTAGCAGGTCTATTGATAGAAATTAATCGTTTATTTCCAGATGCCTTGTCATTCCCCTTTTTTTCATCTTGATTGAATTCTTTTATTGATCTGTGAAAAAATGAAGAAGATTTGAGATACAATTCTACGTAACATGGCTCCAATTTCGCCTCCTTTTTCTTTTCTATTCTCAAAAAAGAAAGAGAAAGAGTGTATCGAACCTCAGTCAAAATACAGTGAATCTACGATAGAATTTTTTGGAAAATAAATGGAAATGTGGATCCAGTCTAGGGGCAGTTCCACGAAATTTTAACATAGAAAGAAGAAGAAGATACTGAGATTAGGATAGGAAGAATTCATAGTTAGAAAAAATTGTATTAATTAATTATTATGATATTCGTAATATTATTCTATTAATGAATATGACTCTTTTTCTTTATAGTTATATTAATTAATAGTAATTCTTTTTTAGATTATAGTACTTAGAAGTCATTCGAATTATTAGAATTAGAAAAAGAAAATATTTACAAATTCCATTTCTAGTTAATAACTTTTATTAATATATTTATTAATATAGTTAATATAGTATAGATATAAAATATAGATTCTTTTTTCTTTTCTTTTTCTTTGGTTCGGATCAAAAAGAAAATGAAGAGAGTTCTAAAGTGAAGTCGATCCAAAATGAAAAGGAGGTTCATGGCCAAGGGTAAAGATATTAGAATTATAGTTATTTTGGAATGTACCTGTTGTGTTCGAAAGGGTGTCAATAAAAAATCGCCGGGCATTTCTAGATATATTACTCAAAAGAATCGACACAATACACCCAATCGACTAGAATTTAGAAAATTTTGTCGCTATTGTCAAAAGTATACAATTCATGGGGAAATAAAGAAATAGATGTAACGGAATGCTTGTGTTATTTTTACAAGTAGTGGGAAGACTAAGAACTTTACATCTTAACATATATAATACAAACCAAATCCTATTTTGGTCGAATCTTAATTAAATGAATAAAAAAAAGTATTCTATTTTATAGATATATAGAAGGAATAAACAAACCATGGATAAATCCAAACAACCTTTTCGTAAATCCAAGCGATCTTTTCGTAGACGTTTACCCCCAATCGGATCGGGGGATCGAATCGATTATAGAAACATGAGTTTAATTAGTCGATTTCTTAGTGAACAAGGAAAAATATTATCTAGACGGACAAATAGATTAACTTTGAAACAACAACGATTAATTACTATTGCTATAAAACAAGCTCGTATTTTATCTTTGTTACCTTTTCGTAATAATGAGAAACAATTGGAGAGAGTGGAGTCGATCCCTAGAACTACTGGTCCTAGAACCAAAAATAAATAGATAGACTATTCAAAAGTCCAATCGGAACTCAAGCTCATATTAATATGAATTTTTTGCTCGAAAAAAACTAGAATCCAGATTTGATTCTTGTATTATAAACTCGAAAATTATAAAAAAGTAAAAATGGGGAAGAAATCTTTTTTTCTTGAAAGATGTTCGTTTATTCCTACTACTCAAATCTTCATTTCTTTTTCTTCTATCTTCCCGGAGTCCATTCTCCGGGAAATCCTGTTTCAATCATTCTTGTTTCCTGTATAATAATTAAGATTCTTTTATTCCTTTCTTTGATTTGTATTCTTTTTTTTTTATTTTTGATTAATTATTTTATTTGAAATAATATCAAAACAATTCTTATTTGATAAGACTATTTGCGCAAGTATTTTACGATTCAGAAGCAATTGTCTCTTGTACAGATTGTGGATGAATAGGCTATAACTATAGAATAGCCTATCCTCACGAGTTACCGCATTTATCCGAGTGATCCACAAACGACGAAAATCTCTCTTTTTCCTGCTCCTATTTCGATGAGAAGAAACCAAAGCTCTCATTCTTTGTTGAGTAGTTGTTCGAGTAAGTCTTGAATGAGCCCCTATAAAGGTTGATGCAAATAAACGAATCTTTTTTCGACGTCTCCGAGCTGTATATCCTCGTTTAACTCTGGTCATTGAATCAAATGAAATTTTCTTGAATAACTAATTGATTTCTCTTCTTTCAGTCATCCTTTTCCTCCGGTCGATTAATAACAAAACGGATTCTTCCGATATATAAAATATAAATTCCAATGGCTTTTGCGACTATGACCTTCCCGACCACGATTTTTTCTTTCTTCAAGGTAGGTATCTCGCCTGGAAATAAGAAATTAAAATGCTACTAAATAAAAAAGAATAGTGGGTTTCCTCGTTTCTATGGTAACTTCTGAAACGGTGAGGTCCTCTCTATACACCGGAGCCTCTTCTTTCATTTCATCGAATTTTATCGTGAACTTGTATAGTTCACACTCTTTGGCTCTACCCATTCATTTTTCGATTAGAATTCTTTTTTCAATTCTAATTATAAAGTAATAGTCCTTTTCACAAAAAAGCTATCCATACAGTGACGGCATTTAATTCTGAAAGTTGGCTAGGTAGCTGACCCTGTTAGTCCGTTTTTTCAAGAAAAGGAATAGGAGCATAACCTTTTTCCTCCGCTTAATGGATAACTATTTGTTACCAATGGAGAATTCCTTCTCATCTCAAATGGAGTGATTGGATTTTCACCAATAGAAACCATAAATTCATAACATAATTAAGTAGATTATAGATCTTCATTTTTAGATACTAGTCAATTAAAAGGCCGTCTTTCACTATATCTATCCTAATTCATTGGTAGTGGTCGTTGATACTGTAAAAAATTTTACATTTTTCAAACTCATGATCTGAAATGAACGAGTCGCACATACACCCTAGTACATGTTCCTCGACGCTGAGGACATCCTCGAAGAGCGGGAGATTTCGTGACATTTCTTATTGGCTGTCGTGCGTTTCTAATAAGTTGTTTAATGGTTGGCATGGCGTGTCTATAGAATCTCATTCTAGATAGAATAGAGCGGGTTGGTTTAGATCGATCTTAACCTGATGGTTGATGATTATGAATGATTTCTATTCACACGGGAAATTCCAATTTTTAAAAGGAATTCGTATATTTATATGGAATCCCCAGTATTATCATTTTCGACCGCTACAAGATCAACGATGCCATGAGCTTGGGCTTCTGTTGCTGACATAAAAACATCCCTTTCCATATCTTCGGATATAACCCATAAAGGGTTGCCCGTTCTTTGTACATAAACTTTTGTGAGAGTTTCGCGAAGCTTCAATAGTTCTTCTGCTTCCAGAATAAATTCCCCTGCTTGTGCCTCGTAAAAAGAACTAGCAGGTTGGTGAATCATAACCCTGATGATATTGATATAACATCATGAATGGTTCTTCTATCTATATATTGCATGATTGGGTTAAAGTATTAAAGTAAGGGGGAATCAAAAGAACAATAAAAAATAGAATTAAACAACCGTACGGGCATCTTTTGTACATTGCATACGGCTCTGCAATGGAATTTATCTTTTCGATAGAAGCTATTCTATCGAAAAGAAGAAATAGAACCTATCCGATCCAAATAGTTAAATGATCCATTTACCACCCTTCCTTTCGTAGTAGTTAAAAAGATACTATGATGGTTCTGTTGCTTTATATATTTATCTCGTCTGTGGTTTAGCAATCCCAAAGTTTTTTTTGATAGGATCCAAGAAGGATCAAATGATTTTTTCCATTTTTTTTAACTCTTTCTCTCATAACATAAAAATAAGAAAGAGACTTCTGGTGTGGAAGAATAATGGTTTGTGACGCTGAAATTGACTCTTGCTTGACACATAAAATCAAATTGGGAATAACCCTTCTTTCATACTACTATCTCGATACAAAATCTCATGTTAGAAAAAAACAATAAAGGTTTGTTCATATCGAACTCGAATTGCCATGCTATTATTACTTATTCTTTATTTGATTCATATTCGATACAGCGAAGGCATAGTATTCTTTTTTTTTCTCAAATAAAAAAACTCATTGGCGCCAAGCGTGAGGGAATGCTAGACGTTTGGTAATTTCTCCTCCGACCAGAACGAAAGATCCCATTGAAGCGGCTAATCCCATACATATTGTATGTACATCCGGTGACACAAATTGCATAGTATCATAAATGGCTATTCCTGGTATTACCCATCCGCCTGGAGAATTTATAAACAAATAAAGATCCCTAGTATCATCTTCTATGCTGAGATATATCATGAGACCAACAAGTTGATTCGAGATCTCGCTATCAACCTCTTGGCCTAAAAAAAGTAATCTTTCTCGATGAAGTCGGTTGATTAGGGCAAAATTGTATCCCTGAGGAACCGTACGTGCACCTTTGGATGCATACGGTTCGAAAGAATTGCGAAAAAAATCAATGTGTCGATTCCAATCCTATTTCTTTTTTTTTTAACATGAGTTTTGCTCTCCTTCCCCTTCCCTATATTCTATAATGTAGAAAATCAAAAAGAATTTTATGAACTTATTGAACTAACCTCTCATTGATGTATTGTTTCATCGAAATTCAAATTACGATGTCATTTTCTTGTTCCTGAATGGGCCCTTTCAATTCTTTTAGGTTCTTGTTCTACTCCGGGGGAAGATTTGCCCGAATTCCATTTGAGCATATAGGTCAAATGATTCCAGTACCACTTCTTTTTTTTTTCAATTTTTCATACCTTTCCAAAAAATATTCGATGTATTCATCATGCTACTCCATTGGTAGGCAGTTTAAAATTATCCCTATAGTAAGTCTAATAATAGTCTATGATACAAGCAGTAATCGTGTAATTCTTATATATTTTACAAAATAGATTCTCTTATAGTAAGTTATATTCTATTTCATTAATAATGAATTTAATAAATTATTAAGAATTTAATGAAATTTCTATTTTCTTTTTATATTCTTTATTTCAGAATTACTACATTTACACTCCCATTCTATTACTTTTACTCTTACCATTTACAATTTGGTATTCTTTGAACGGAGCCTGGATACTTTCTTTTATCAGTCCAAGTAAACCATCAATTATTTTAATTGATAATATTGATTCCCAATAGGAATTATTGTGCTTCACGCTCCGAATTATTGATGGTTCAATAAATGAATATAAATTTATTGGATTGGGCGAAACAGAGAATACTCGATCGAGGGAGATAACGGAGAAATACCATATGACCAATCTGTCTGACAAGTCGCACTATACGTCAACCCAAGCTGCATCTTCCTCTCCAGGACTCCGAAAAGGTACTTTTGGAACACCAAGGGGCATTAAGATAAAGAAAAAAATGAAGTACTATATTTTACTTTAATATGGAAACGTAACAATGGTTTTATTGTCTTCATCGTTTTTTCTCTTTCTTTTCTATTCTTATATTCTATTTTTATATCTTTTAATCTTCTTTCTATTTAGAATCTTATTTAGATTCTATAAAATAGAACTTAATATTCTTATCTAGCTAGACTTATAGTCTATATAAGTATATATATATAGAACTGGAAGGTTCATAGAGGAATACAGAATGAATAAAGAAAGATTGTAACGAAGGGGATCGATGGGATCAGCCGATTGTTCGAATGATTTCGAATTCTAAAAAAGTATCTATGCATTTTTTTCCCTAAAAATCCTCCCATTGCGTATTGGTACTTATTGGGTATAGAATAAGATCTGTTTCTATTTGTTCTTCTAAATAGAAAGAAATAGAAAGAATTCTATTTCATTAAAAAGAAAAAGAAGGGAATACAAATAAATATTAATCCTTTCCTATAAAAAATCTACCAAACAGGTGAAATACACGGTCTAGTCTTTTCCAATGCGATAAAGTTACATAATGTCTATTTCTTTTTCAGAAAGGGGTATTTACATGGGTTTGCCTTGGTATCGTGTTCATACCGTTGTATTGAATGATCCCGGTCGATTACTTTCTGTCCATATAATGCATACAGCTCTAGTTTCTGGTTGGGCCGGCTCAATGGCTCTATATGAATTAGCGGTTTTTGATCCCTCTGACCCTGTTCTTGATCCAATGTGGAGACAAGGCATGTTCGTTATACCCTTCATGACTCGTTTAGGAATAACCAATTCGTGGGGGGGTTGGAATATATCGGGAGGAACTATAATGAATCCGGGCATTTGGAGTTATGAAGGCGTGGCAGGAGCACATATTTTGTTTTCTGGCTTGTGCTTCTTGTCAGCTATCTGGCATTGGGTGTATTGGGACCTAGAAATATTCTGTGATGAACGTACGGGAAAACCTTCTTTGGATTTGCCCAAGATCTTTGGAATTCATTTATTTCTCTCAGGAGTTGCTTGCTTTGGCTTTGGTGCATTTCATGTAACAGGATTATATGGTCCTGGTATATGGGTGTCTGATCCTTATGGACTAACGGGAAAAGTACAATCTGTAAATCCAGCGTGGGGTGCGGAAGGTTTTGATCCTTTTGTTCCGGGGGGAATAGCTTCTCATCATATTGCAGCAGGTACATTGGGCATATTAGCGGGTCTATTCCATCTTAGTGTCCGTCCGCCTCAACGTTTATACAAAGGATTACGCATGGGTAATATTGAAACTGTGCTTTCCAGTAGTATTGCTGCTGTTTTTTTTGCAGCTTTTGTAGTTGCTGGAACTATGTGGTATGGTTCAGCAACTACTCCAATCGAATTATTTGGTCCCACTCGTTATCAGTGGGATCAGGGGTACTTCCAACAAGAAATATATCGAAGAGTTGGGGCCGGACTAGCCGAAAATTTGAGCTTATCGGAAGCTTGGTCTAAAATTCCCGAAAAATTAGCTTTTTACGATTACATTGGTAATAATCCGGCGAAAGGGGGATTATTCAGAGCAGGCTCAATGGATAATGGGGATGGAATAGCTGTTGGGTGGTTGGGGCACCCCATATTTAGAGATAAAGAAGGGCGTGAACTCTTTGTACGTCGTATGCCTACCTTTTTTGAAACATTTCCGGTAGTTTTGGTAGATGGAGACGGAATTGTGAGGGCCGATGTTCCTTTTAGAAGGGCAGAATCCAAGTATAGTGTTGAACAAGTAGGGGTAACTGTTGAATTCTGTGGTGGAGAACTCAATGGAGTCATTTATAGTGATCCTGCTACTGTGAAAAAATATGCTAGACGTGCCCAATTAGGTGAGATTTTTGAATTAGACCGGGCTACTTTGAAATCCGATGGTGTTTTTCGTAGTAGTCCAAGGGGTTGGTTCACTTTTGGGCATGCTACGTTTGCTTTGCTTTTCTTTTTCGGACACATTTGGCACGGCGCCAGAACCTTGTTCAGAGATGTTTTTGCCGGTATTGATCCAGATTTGGATGCTCAAGTGGAATTTGGAGCATTCCAAAAACTTGGAGATCCAACTACAAGGAGACAAGTAGTCTGATACAAAATTCCTTTGCCATCTTTTGCCTCTATTTTTTCTTTTATTCTTTTCTTTAGATATTTCATTATATTTCATATATGTATCTTTTTTTCTATATTTTTATGTATAAATAGAATAATATAGAAAAATTCGAAATAGAAAAATAGAATATAATCGAATAGTAATAAGATATGGATGACTATATAGATATGAATGACTATATCTATATATACATACTATATAGATAGTAATAGTTAGTAATAGTAAATTGTAAATCTCAAATTCGAATTTCTTTAGTAAATAATCCAAAATGAATAGGTGTGGAAGCTATAATTGTAAACCACGATCGAATCTATGGAAGCATTGGTTTATATATTCCTCTTAGTTTCGACTTTAGGGATAATTTTTTTCGCTATATTTTTTCGAGAACCACCTAAAGTTCCAACTAAAAAAATGAAATGATTTTTCATTATTTCCATTGAAGTAATGAGCCCCCATATTAATATTGGAGCTCATTACTTCAACTAGTCCCCATGTTCTTCAAAGGGATCTCTTAATTTTTGAGAGGGTTGCCCAAAAGCGGTATATAAGGCATACCCAGTAAAGCTTACAAGTAAACCGGATATGGAGATGGCGACTAGGGTTGCTGTTTCCATTTTTCGATAATTTCAAGATCACAAAGGATCACGATAATGTTGTTTATTTACAACTACAACGGAATGGTATACAAAGTCAACAGATTTAAACCCATGATGAAAGAGAATTTATGGCTACAAAAACCGTTGAGAGTAGTTCTAGATCTGGGCCAAGATCAACTGGCGTAGGGAGTTTATTGAAACCATTGAATTCGGAATATGGAAAAGTAGCTCCAGGGTGGGGGACTACACCACTTATGGGAGTTGCAATGGCTCTATTTGCAATATTTCTATCTATTATTTTAGAAATTTATAATTCATCTGTTTTACTGGATGGAATTTCAATTAATTAGTTCATAAAAACTAGTAAGTCCTAGCAAAAAGATTCTTTTACTTATACTTACTTAATGCTTAAGATACTTAATACTTCAACTTAAGATTACCTAAGACTTGGATTTATAGACCATTCTGGTAGTTCGATCGTGAAATTTATTTGTTTCGATATTTCATTCCCGGAATATGAGCGTGTGACTTGTTATAATTGATCCTATTGATAATACAGAGAATGGACCTGTCATCTCTATCAAGATGATTCTACCTCGTCAGATATTTATTCTAGTCTCTGGAGCACGGACTATATAGAATAGATCAAGAAAAGGAATATTTGAACTATGATTCATACCTATTATTCAGACCTCGCAACCGGATTAAAAAAAAAATGGAAATAGGGAAATAGGTCTTTTCTAAATCAAACAATTTTTTCCTTCATACTTCCGAAAGAAACCTCTTTCTCTAGATTTTGTTGAGTTATTACATTCATTGAAGAAGTGATGATCAAATGGTTTTTACTCAGAAATCCTTTGAGTTTAGCTTTGGTTTTCTTAAATCATCGTGGTTCTAGTATGAATCTGAGGTTTCAATTGATTCATAGGGTCTCAACAAGAGAATTCCTATCAAAAAAAAAAAAAAAAAAGATAGGGAAGAGAAGATTCAAGAGGCCTGTCATGATTAACATAAAGAAAGATAGATGAGCCAACTTGATATTGTATTTCTTGGCATTATCATCACAAAGAAGAGATTCCGGATTTTTCTTACTTCGTATCTTTGGGTCAAATCGAGTCAAGTGGCTAAGCCACAAGAAGTTTGAAACTCTCTATTCCATATCCGTTGAAACCAGTATTTGTGTGTTTCGGCTTGAGCTGTACGAGATGAAATTTTCATATACGGCTCTAAGAGGGGGAGTCTTTCTTGGTTTACCTATCTCAATAAAGTATATGATTGGTTCGAGGAACGTCTCGAGATTCAAGCGATTGCAGATGATATAACTAGTAAATATGTTCCTCCTCATGTCAATATATTTTATTGTTTAGGGGGGATTACGCTGACTTGTTTTTTAGTACAAGTAGCTACGGGTTTTGCTATGACCTTTTACTATCGTCCAACTGTTACAGAGGCTTTTTCCTCTGTTCAATACATAATGACTGAGGCCAACTTTGGTTGGTTAATTCGATCAGTTCATCGATGGTCAGCAAGTATGATGGTTCTAATGATGATCTTGCACGTATTTCGTGTGTATCTTACGGGGGGTTTTAAAAAACCCCGCGAATTAACTTGGGTTACAGGGGTAGTTCTGGCTGTATTGACCGCATCTTTTGGCGTAACTGGTTATTCCTTACCTCGGGACCAAATTGGCTATTGGGCAGTAAAAATTGTAACAGGCGTACCTGAAGCTATTCCTATAATAGGATCACCTTTGGTAGAATTATTACGTGGAAGTGCTAGTGTGGGCCAGTCCACTTTGACTCGTTTTTATAGTTTACATACTTTTGTATTGCCTCTTCTTACTGCCGTATTTATGTTAATGCACTTTCCAATGATACGTAAGCAAGGTATTTCGGGTCCTTTATAGAGAAGGCAGATCATAGATATTTGTAATTTATTATATAGGGGAGGAACAAGAGTCTTTTATTGCTACAAATATGTATTATTGAAAAATAAGGCATGTTATTTGGATACTTGTATTCAATTCTGAAGTATTTTTTATTTGATACGAATCGAATAGTTGAAGTATATTTTCCTAAAAGGGGATGGATTATGGGAGTGTGTGACTTGAACTATTGATTGGTCCATGCAGATATATGATTTTATCCGCCAAGTTGGAATTCACAACCCAACGTGTCTCCACATCCAACCATCATGTCAGTCCCTTTATGTAGCATAGGATAGGCCGGTTTTAACTTGAGGAGAATATTTTCTATGATCATACCCGAATCATGTCATACATGAACAGGCTCCGTAAGATCCCTAGAATAAGTGATGTGGAATGATCCAATGTTCTATTTATTTACTTTGTTTGATTTTTTTTAGTAATTTTTTATTTAAATTTATTATAATAATTTTTTATTTAAATTTATTATAATATTTATAATATTATAATTATATAATATATAATTAATTATATAATTATAATTAATTGATAGTCTTAGTATTTCGTATTAATTGGATAGTAATCTTAGTAAATTTTTTATAGTATGTAGATGCATTCATTTCCTTTGCATCGACCCTGATCTATTATACTATCGGAGTTAAATAAGGGATCTAAGGAAGAACAGGGGCTAGACTTCATTAGTAACAAGTAAAAACTTTGTATTTTGTTTATGTAATACAATCGAGATGTTGTGAGGATAAATACCAACCAAAAGATATGAGACAATCCAAAAAGCACTTGATCATGATCAAATTTGTAAGCCGACTTGGATATTGAGCATTTCCCTGTTGCCAGAACTGAATTATTTGCAATGAATAATGAATCGTTGAAACTCGGGGAAATGGAATTTGATAAATAGTTTATTACATAGAGTCATTCTACATTATATATGTAGATATGTATAAAATATAGGTTTTCTATGGACCTATTTATGTTCTATGGATCTATTTCTGTGATTCTTTTGATTCTTGCTCGAGCCGGATGATAAAAAATTATCATGTCCGGTTCTTTTGGGGGATGGATCCACAAGAGTTAACCTATCCAAATAACAAAGAAACCTGATTTGAATGATCCTGTATTAAGAGCTAAATTGGCTAAAGGGATGGGACATAATTATTATGGAGAACCCGCATGGCCCAATGATCTTTTATATATTTTTCCAGTAGTAATCCTAGGCACTATTGCATGTAGTGTGGGTTTAGCAGTTCTAGAGCCGTCAATGATAGGTGAACCGGCGGATCCGTTTGCAACTCCGTTGGAAATATTACCCGAATGGTACTTCTTTCCCGTATTTCAAATACTTCGCACAGTGCCCAATAAATTATTGGGTGTTCTTTTAATGGTTTCAGTACCAATAGGATTATTGACAGTACCTTTTTTGGAGAATGTCAATAAATTCCAAAATCCATTTCGTCGTCCAGTAGCTACAACAGTATTTTTGATCGGTACCGCAGTAGCTCTTTGGTTAGGTATTGGAGCAACTTTACCTATCGAGAAATCCCTCACTTTAGGTCTTTTTCAAAGTTAAATACCACGACATAGGTATCTAAGGAAGATCCTCTTCTGGATCTTCCCTAGATACATCAATCTTATTATGTATCTATTCTGCAAATAGATGGACCGTGTCGGAGATTCAAAACTTATTCTATTATTTTTTATTTTATTTATAATTCTAAAAACTAAAAAATTCCAATGGATTTAAAATGAAAACCTTTTCTTAGGTAAATTGATTGCAAAATGCTTCTGTAGAGTGCCCAATATCTGTTTTATATCTTCTATGCGAAAATATTCCATTTTCATAAGATCTTTTTGACTGTGATTCAAAAGGTCCAATAATGTATGTATATTGGACCTTTTGAGACAATTATAGGTCCTGGAAGACAATTCTGATTGGTCAATAAAAATACATGTCAATGGAATTCCTTTTTTGTTTTTCTTGAGATTAGTGAATCTGTCTTGAAAGGAAAAAAAGGGTAGATTCCATCTGTTTTCATTTTCCTCTAAATTCATGTACTCTTCCTCTGCATGTAGAAAAGGAATCAATAAATCAATCAAATTACGAGAAGCTTCATAAAGTGCTTCTTTAGGAGTTAAACTTCCATTCGTCCATATTTCTAGAAAGAGTATCTCTTGTTTTTCATTCCCAGTCCCATAAGAATGAATACTATGATTTGCATTTCGAACAGGCATAGATACAATATCTATAGGATAACTTCCATCGTGAGATTCATTTGTGGATTTCATATGATATCCACGACCTCTCTTGATTTGTAATTCAATACACAAATCAATTGGTTCTGTCAGGTTAGCTATATGCTGTGTCGTGTCAACTATTTGTACAGAAGGTGGTGAGATAATATCTTGAGCTGTTATGTATTTAGGTCCCCTAACGCAAATAGATGCGTCCCTAACTCCATAGAGATTACTTTTCAATACAATCTCTTTCAAATTTATTAAAATCTCATGTACTGATTCTTCAATACCCTCTATCGTAGAATATTCATGCAGAACATTTTCAGATGTTGCACGTGTGATACATGTTCCTTCTATTTCTCCAAGTAAAGCCCTTCGCATGGCAATACCTATGGTATTGGCTTGACCTTTCATAAGCGGGGACAGAACAAAACGACCATAATAAAGACGTTTGCTGTCTACTCTTGATTCAACACATTTCCACTTTAGTGTTCGAGTGGATCCTGCTACTTCTTCTCGAACCATACTATTATTTTTCTTTTATTTATGATTATTGGATCAGATCATTGAATCATTTATTTCTCTTGGAATCTCTTGAATTATTATTTCTACACACGTCTTTTTTTAGGGGGGCGACATCCATTATGCGGCATGGGTGTTACATCACGTACGAAACTTAATAGCATCCCATTTCTCCGAATGGCTCGTAATGCCGCATCTCTTCCGAGACCTGGACCCTTTATCATAACTTCTGCTCGTTGCATACCCTGATCAACTAATGTACGAATAGCATTAAATGCCGCGGCTTGAGCAGCATAGGGTGTTCCTTTTCTTGTGCCTCTGAATCCAGAAGTACCTGCGGAAGCCCAAGAAACCACCCGACCTCGTACATCTGTAACAGTTACAATAGTATTGTTGAAACTCGCTTGAACATGAATAACTCCTTTTGGTATTCTACGTTCATTCTTTTTTGAACCAATACGTGCATTCTTACGTAAACCAATTTTTGCTATAGGTTTTGTCATATTTTATTAGATCATATTCATAAGAATAAAATAAAAAGAAAGAAGAATCAGAAAGATACGGGGATAACTATTTAATATAAAAACGAATCCTTTCTTTTTACATGTACATGGGTTTTTCTTTTAAAAAGTTCTTGATTTAGAACTTGAGAAGGATTACCCCTGTCTCTGTTTATGTCTCAGATTGGAACAAATGACTATAATTCGACCCCGCCTACGAATCAAACGACATTTTTCACAAATTTTACGAACAGAAGCCCTTATTTTCATATTTATCATTCCTTATTTTCATTCTGAATCTATTTTTTTGGAAACAAAAATTAGTTTATTGCATTTTTGAACTTCGAATTATATCCCTACGAAAAGGATGTTTCAAAGAATGATCTAATCGTTCGAATCTTTTTTGCGAAGTCTATAAATTATACGTCCCCTGGTTGAATCATAACGACTCATTTCGATTTTGACTCTATCTCCGGGTAGTATACGTATAAAGCTGCGTCGGATTCTCCCTGAAATATAACCTAGAATTAGATCTTCATTATCTAATCGAACTCGGAACATACCGTTGGGAAGTGATTCAGTAATTAAACCCTCATGAATCAATTTTTGTTCTTTCATTCCAGGGAACCCCCTTTAAGTATTAATTAATAGAGGAAGAGTTCTATAATTCACTTCTCCTCTCTCTTTTACAAATAGTAAGTTCAAGAGAAAATTAGGGTACCCCAGGAGAATCACCATATATAACACAAAATTTCTCCTCCAATTTTTTCTAGTCGAGCTTCTCGATCTGTCATTATACCTCGAGAAGTAGAAAGAATTACAATTCCCATTCCACCTAAAATTTTAGGAATTCGTTGATAGTTGGAATAGATTCGTAGACCGGGTCGGCTGATACGTTTTAATTTTATTTTATTCCCTTTCCTAGTCTTTCTATGTCGTAAGGTTGAAACCAAGAAATTTTTTTGACTTTCTTGATGTTTTCGAACGTTTTCAATAAAACCTTCTCGTAAAAGTATTTTCACGATGTTTTTAGTGATATTAGTAGATACTATTTGAACTCTTCCTTTTTGATCTATGTCAGCATTTCTTATAGAAGTTATTATATCGGCAATAATGTCCCTACCCATGATGAACTATAGTTATTGGTGCCTTCTAATTTTGATATAATCAACATGCTTCTTTTTTGTTTTCTTTTTTATTAAATTTTTTTTATTATTTCATTATTAAAATTTCTTAGAAATTTAAAGTATATACATGAGACACAATCTATTAATCAGATCTATTTCAGATATTTGAATATTCTATATATAGAATATAGATAGGATATATCCTATTTTCATCTATAAGAATCTATAAGACCTCGGGTGCTAATGAAACTATTTTAGTAAAATTCAACTGTCGCAATTCTCGAGCAACCGCACCAAAGATTCGAGTTCCTTTTGGATTTCCTTCTTGATCAATGATAACCGCTGCATTGTCATCATATCGTATTATCATGCCGTTGTCACGTTTGAGTTCTTTACACGTGCGTACAATCACAGCTCTAATTATTTCTGATCTTTCTAGAGGCATGTTGGGCACTGCTTCTTTGATTACAGCAACAATAACATCGCCAATATGAGCATATCGGCGATTACCAGTTCCTATGATTCGAATACACATCAATTCTTGAGCTCCACTGTTATCCGCTACATTCAAAAGGGTCTGAGGTTGAATCATATCATTTTTATTTTAATCTCTTATTTAAATGCAAGGGATAATGAAAAAAAAAAAGAAATATTGTCTGTCCAGAGATAAAGAAATCCGTAGTTGTTTTTTCATTATCCATACTCCTTCTTCTTTTACTTTTGTTTACCTATCCTGAAATAACAAATTGAGTTCGTATAGGCATTTTGCATGCTGCTATTTTCATAGCAGCTTTGGCTACAGTTTCTGATACTCCACTAATTTCATAAAGTATTCGGCTCGGTTTAACAACGGATACCCAATATTCGGGGGATCCCTTGCCCGAACCCATACGTGTTTCTGTAGGTCTCACAGTAACAGGTTTGTCGGGAAAGATACATACCCATATCTTTCCACCACGACGCGCATATCGTGTCATTGCTCTTCGCCCTGCTTCTATTTGTCTAGCTGTGATCCAAGCAGGTTCAAGTGCCTGAAGAGCGTATCTGCCAAAACAAATCTGATTGCCTCGGCAAGATATTCCCTTCATTCGACCTCTATGTTGTTTACGAAATCTGGTTCTTTTGGGGTTATAGTTGATGGTTGTTTCTGAATTCCATCTCTACTGCAAAACCGGACATGAGAGTTTCTTCTCATCCAGCTCCTCACGAATGAAATGATTCAATAATATTATATATACACAATATACACATGTATTTCTGTATTTCATTCTATCAAAATAAAGAATATACTAATTTTTTATATTGAATTTTTGAATTTGTTACATAGGTAGCTTTATATATAACTAGGCGTGTTTTTCTATTTTATTTTATCTTTTTATTTTATCAAAATTTCTAATAAAAGAAATTCTGAAATTAAAGAAAAATAAAGAAAGGTTTCGCGGGCGAATATTGACTCTTTCCTCCTTCATTTGTAGGGTCAATTCATGACCATTCAGAATAAAGATATTTTTTTGGTTCATTCCGCCATCCTACCCAATGAATCATTAGGATTGATTCGTTTTCAAGAAAATCCTATGTAATCACGGGTTCCATCGTTCCCATAGCTTCTCTATTAATGCTTAGGCTTTGAACTCTGCAATGGAGCTCTCAACAAAATTTGTTATTTGTTTGCGAGTTAATCTCCTCAGTTTTTCTTAACCCGAAGCTCGATTCAATTATTCTCTATTTTCTATTATTTAGATTATCTATTCTTCTATCTTTGATATCTTACATAATAGACTATATTATCCATATTGATTCAATTATTTTTAAATTATTTTCTTCTATAGTTTCTTTTTTTTTTTTTTGTATATTTCTTATTCTATTGTAATTAGATATTTTTTATTTTTATTATATATTGATGTTGATGCTTTATAACACTGCCTTTTTTATTTTTTTATGAGTTAATTCTTCATAAACCATACATATGGGAATCATATATCATTGATATCTTTATTCTCTCTTTCTATCATCCTTCCATTTTTCCACATTCCCCTTTTTTTTCACAATTCATAATCAGATTTCTTTTTTATTAAAAGGATTTCAGTTGCTACAACTATATGATCGATTCAGTCATATAGTAACTGTTTCTTGGGATCTCGACAATACGAAGCAATAAGTTTTTTTTAGTTTTGAGTTTCTTGAGTTTTGATAGTTACTAAGTTTATAGTCGGGTCAGACTTTTTCTTTTTTCAATCTAAATTCTAAACTCTAAAGAAAAAACTAACGAGTCACACACTGAGCATAGCAATTATAATAAAATCTAAATGAAATCAAAGGGTAAATCAAATTTTTATTCAACCTTATAGAATTATAATTGTTTGTTTTTCTTTGATTAATTGATTAAGAAAAAAATAAGAAAAGAGTTTCTAAATCTTTTTTATTGATGAGCAGAATGGCGAGATAAAGAAAGGTCCATTATTCTTATTTTCTTATTCTTGGTTTACAAATATCCAAATTTTGATGCTTAAGACTCCATAGATAGTTCTAATTGTATAGGAACAGTGATCAATTTTAGCGCGAATTGTTTGTAAGGGAACCCTGCCTTCTCTGATCCATTCGACACGTGCAATCTCTTTTCCGTCGATACGTCCTGCAATTTGCACTTGAATTCCTTTTGTATCCGTTTGTTCAGTTAATTCAATAGCTTTTTTCATTGCCTTTCGAAATGAGACTCTATTTTTTAATTGTAAAGCTATATATTCTGCAAGAATATTAGGTTGTCCATAAGGCTTTTCAATTCTTGTGATAGCAATATTGAGTCTCCGGTTTACAGAATGAAACTTTTTTTGTACATTCATCTGTAATTCTTCGATTCCCCGTGTCCGTCCTTCTATGAATAAGTTGGGAAATCCAATGTAGATTATGACCTGAATCAAATCTATTCTTTTTTGAATTACTATACGGGCAATTCCTTCGAAACCTGAGGATATTTTCTTATTTTTTTTTACATAGTCCTTAATACAATTCCGTATTCTTTCATCTTCTTGTAGAC